GCTTTTAAAGGAAAACAGCCCTCCGTTGGCCTTAGGAGCCAATACCTCTTGGTGCAAGTCCAAGTAAAAGCTACTGTCCTGATAGCTTAACTAAAGCACTGGTCTTGTAAACCAGAGACTGTAGCCTAATCCCTACTCAGGGCAAAAGGACTTCAACCTCCACTACTGGCCCCCAAAGCCAGCATTCTATTTAAATTATGCCCTGCACCATTATAGCTTAACTTAAAGCATAGCACTGAAAATGCTAAGATGAGCCCTAAAAAGCTCTAACGGTATAAAGGTTTGGTCCTAGCCTTACCATCAACTGTTTCTCAACTTACACATGCAAGTCTCAGCACACCTGTGAGAACGCCCTTTAAACCTTCACCAGGCTAAGGAGCCGGCATCAGACACAACCCCTGTCCACAACGCCTAGTCTCACCACACCCCCAAGGGTCATCAGCAGTGATAAATCTTGAGCATAAGCGACAGCTTGACTCAGTCAGAGAAAAGAGGGCCGGCCAACCCGGTGCCAGCCGCCGCGGCTACCCCGTAGGGCCCAAGTTGAAGGTCGTCGGCGTTAAGCGTGATTAAAGTCTACTTAGATTAAGGTTAAATTAATACTCAGTAGTTTAAAGCTAGTTATTAAGAAGAACAAAAACGAAAGTTACCTTAACCATATACTTGAATACACGACAGCTGGGAAACAAACTAGGATCAGATACCCTACTATGCCCAGCCGTAAACAATTAACTCACACCACAAGCGCCAGGGAATTACGAGCCACGCTTAAAACCCAAAGGATTTGACGGTGTCCCACCCCCCTAGAGGAGCCTGTTCTATAATCGATGATCCCCGCTATACCCTACCACCCTTTGCCCATCAGTCTGTATACCTCCGTCGAAAACTTACCGTGTGAACGTTTACAGTAAGTTTAATGACACCACATGCGTCAATACGTCAGGTCAAGGTGCAGCTTAAGGGGTGGAAAGTAATTGGCTACAATTTCTAATCTAGAACAAACGAAAGGCCATGTGAAATCATGGCCACGAAGGCGGATTTAGTAGTAAAAAGAAAATAGAGAGTTCTTTTTAACCCGGCTCTGGGACGCGTACACACCGCCCGTCACCCTCTTCAACAGTATCACTCAAGTTCCTAACTCATTTTTACATACCAGAAGAGGCAAGTCGTAACATGGTAAGTGTACTGGAAAGTGCACTTGGTATATACAAAATGTAGCTTAACAAAAGCCCTCCGCTTACACCGAAGAGTTATCTGTTTAACCCAGATCATTTTGAGCCCTAAACCTAGCCCGCACAACCCGCATGACGCCCACAAACTACTGTAAAAATCAAAACATTTTAACATTTTAGTATAGGCGATAGAAATACTATTAAGCGCTTTAGATAAAGTACCGTAAGGGAAATATGAAATAGAAATGAAATAATACTTCAGCCACAAACAGCAGAGACACTCCCTCGTACCTTTAGCATCATGGTCTAGCCAGTCCACCCGAGCAAAATGAAAATTTTAGTGCGACCCCCCGAAACTAAGCGAGCTACTTCAAAACAGCCCTAATAGAGCCAACCCCTCTCTGTTGCAAAAGAGTGGGAAGATTTTCAAGTAGAGGTGATAAGCCTACCGAGCTTAGAGATAGCTGGTTGTTCAAGAAAAGAGTCTTAGCTCTGCCTTAAGTTTTCCTATTATACCAAACAAATTCACAATCTTAAGAGTTACTCAAATCAGGTACAGCTTATTTGAAATAGGACACAACCTCCACCATTGGGTAAAGAAAGGTAATAAAAATAAAGTGGGCCTAAAAGCAGCCACCTATAAAAAAGCGTCAAAGCTTAGCTATTTCAACCAATAATTACTTAAATTATCCTAACCCCTTAACCCCTATTGAACCATTTTATATTATTATAAAAATGATTATGTTAGAACTAGTAACAAGAACTTGCCCTTCTCCCCATGTAAACATAAGCCAAAGCGGACACTCCGTTGGTAATTAACGTAAATGCTAAACCATAATAACATACACTAGAAAACCTTATGGCCCACCCAACGTTACCCTAACACCAGAACATTTTAGGAAAGATTAAAAGAAGGAGAAGGAACTCGGCAAATTTTAGCCCCGCCTGTTTACCAAAAACATCGCCTCCTGATTAAACATTAGAGGTCTAGCCTGCCCAGTGATAATATTAAACGGCCGCGGTATATTAACCGTGCGAAGGTAGCATAATCACTTGTTCTTTAAATAAGGACTTGTATCAACGGCATCACGAGGGCTATACTGTCTCCTCCCTCTAATCAGTGAAACTGATCTCCCCGTGAAGAAGCGGGGATTTATATATAAGACGAGAAGACCCCATGGAGCTTTAAACCCGACACACACCCCCTCACTCAAATACCTATTTAACCCGGGGTGCCTCTGCATCGGTTTTAGGCTGGGGGGGCCACGGAGTAAAATCAAACCTCCATAACAAATAGGCTAATTACCCTTATCTATGATTTACAAATCTAAGAATTATTAAAATAATGTTAAATGACCCGATAATTCGATCAATGAACCAAGTTACCCTGGGGATAACAGCGCAATCCACTTTAAGAGCCCATATCGACAAGTGGGTTTACGACCTCGATGTTGGATCAGGGTATCCTAGTGGTGCAACCGCTACTAATGGTTCGTTTGTTCAACGATTAAAACCCTACGTGATCTGAGTTCAGACCGGAGTAATCCAGGTCGGTTTCTATCTATAAAGGACTCCCCCCAGTACGAAAGGACCGGGGAAGAATGGCCAATGCATAAACAAGCCAGACCCCTACATCAATGAAACAATCTTAATTGATTATGGTCTCACACCCACCCCTAAACTAGGGGTTTGTTAATGTGGCAGAGTACGGCCATGCAAAAGGCCTAAGCCCTTTGAACCGGGGTTCAAATCCCCTCATTAACTTATGAAGCTTCTACTTATACATCTCCTACCACTACTTTATATTGCCCCAGTTCTCCTCGCAGTAGCATTTCTAACATTAGTTGAGCGAAAAATCTTGGGCTATATACAAGCCCGCAAAGGCCCCAACGTCGTAGGACCATTTGGACTTCTCCAACCAATTGCCGATGGACTAAAATTATTTACAAAAGAACCCATTCGCCCGTCAACTTCATCACAAACTCTATTTATCTTAACCCCATCTCTAGCCCTAGCCCTCGCCATAATCATATGAATGCCCTTACCACTCCCCACCCCCTACTCCGACGTAAATCTTGGCATCTTATTTATCCTAGCTATTTCTAGCCTGACCGTTTATACAATTTTAGGCTCAGGCTGAGCCTCAAACTCCAAATACGCTCTTATTGGCGCCCTACGAGCCGTAGCCCAAGCCATTTCATATGAAGTAACCCTTGCCCTTATTATCCTATGCAGTATTTTTCTAACAGGAGGATTTTCCCTCTCCACCTTTAGCCTTTCGCAACAATATGTATACCTCATCTTACCCCTCTGACCACTAGCCCTTATATGATTTGTGTCAACACTAGCCGAGACAAACCGAGCCCCATTTGATTTAACAGAAGGTGAGTCTGAGCTAGTTTCAGGCTTTAATGTCGAATACGCAGGGGGACCTTTCGCCCTATTCTTCTTAGCAGAGTATGCCAATATCTTAATAATAAATACCCTCTCGGTCATTATATTTCTTAATTCTGACACACCTGCATTAACTTTATCTACGATGCTACTTATAATCAAAGGATCCATCTTGTCCGCTTGTTTCCTATGGATCCGAGCCTCATACCCCCGATTTCGCTACGACCAACTTATGCACCTCCTCTGAAAAAATTTCCTCCCCTTAACTTTAGCCATGGTTATTTTTCACACTTCAATCCCAATGTTTTTCCTTCTTACCCCTCCCCCCCTATGGAAACGTGCCCGAAAGCAAAGGACCTCCTTGATAGGGAGACTTATAGGGGCTCAAATCCCCTCGTTTCCTATAAATAGGTAGGAATTGAACCTACACGAAAGAGATCAAAACCCTTTGCACTTCCTTTATGCTACTAGTTAGTAAAGTAAGCTAAACAAGCTTTTGGGCCCATACCCCAACAATGTCGGTTAAAATCCTACCTTTACTAATTAACCCATTTGCCTTAATTATACTTCTTATTAGTCTTGCCATCGGAACCATAATTACTTTATCGAGCCACCACTGGCTTCTTGCCTGAATTGGGTTAGAAATCAATACCCTCGCCCTTCTTCCCCTCATAACGAAAACACCTCACCCACGAGCCATTGAAGCGGCCACAAAATACTTTTTAACCCAAGCCGCAGCTTCCGCCTTGATATTATTTTCATGCTTAATCAACGCACTACAAACTGGGGAATGGGTAATTAACCCCTTCCCCGATTTATTAATTAACTCCCTATCCATTGCCCTTATAATAAAACTAGGCCTAGCCCCCCTACACTTTTGATTACCAGAAGTTCTCCAAGGAATCTCCTTACCAACGGGACTTATTTTATCGACCTGACAAAAAATTCCCCCAATAATCCTCCTCTTCCAAATCTCCCCCAATGTCAACCTCAACCTAATAGTTATTCTAAGCCTCACTTCAATCTTAATTGGGGGCTGAGGCGGAATCGGCCAGACTCAACTTCGAAAAATCATGGCCTTTTCCTCCATTGGTCACCTAGGATGAATTATTTTTATTCTAAAATTTAACCCTCAACTTTCCCTTTTTAGCTTCACCTTGTATCTTATTATAACAACCGCCATATTCTTCTCTCTTATTATGCTTTCTTCCACAAAAATATTACAAATCTCAACCTCATGAACTAAAAACCCTGCTCTAACCCTAACAACCTTACTCATTCTTCTATCATTAGCGGGACTCCCACCACTTACAGGATTCCTCCCGAAGCTCCTTATCACCCTTGAACTAATTAAACAAAACATAATTATCTTTGCCGCATTAGCTATATTAACCTCATTACTAGCCTTATTTTTCTATCTACGCCTAGCCTATCTTATTTCTCTTACATTACCGCCGAACTGCTATAATTCATTAATTAATTGACGAACTCCAATAAAACCTCATTTAGTACCCACCGTTGTTAATGTCATGGCTATAGCTCTTCTCCCCCTAACCCCAACTATCTTTTTTGTATAGAAACTTAGGCTAGTAGACCAAAGACCTTCAAAGTCCTAAGCGGAGGTTAAATCCCTTCAGTTTCTGTAGGACTTGTGGGATATCAACCTACATCTCATGAATGCAACTCAAGCTCTTTAAATTAAGATAAAGTCCTCTAGAATGACGGGCCTCGATCCCGTAATAATTTAGTTAACAGCTAAATACTCAATCCAGCGAGCTTCATTCTACTTCTCCCGTCTGGGTAGAAACGGGAGAAGCCCCGGCAGGTATTATCTGCGTCTTAGGGTTTGCAACCCTACGTGTTACACCCCAGGGCCTAGTAAAGAGAGGGCTTAAACCTCTGTCCTCGGAGCTACAATCCGCCACCTGCTCGGCCACCTTACTCATGATAATTAACCGCTGACTTTTTTCTACTAACCATAAAGATATCGGAACGCTATATCTGCTTTTTGGTGCCTGAGCCGGGATAATCGGGACAGCTCTTAGTCTTCTTATTCGTGCTGAGCTTAGCCAGCCTGGGACCCTGCTCGGTGATGACCAGATTTATAATGTAATTGTAACCGCCCACGCATTTGTTATAATTTTTTTTATGGTGATACCTATCTTAATCGGGGGCTTCGGCAACTGATTAATCCCATTAATAATTGGGGCCCCCGATATGGCTTTCCCACGAATAAATAATATGAGCTTCTGACTACTCCCCCCATCCTTTTTCCTCCTCTTAGCCTCCTCTACAGTAGAAGCCGGTGCCGGCACCGGCTGAACTGTATACCCCCCCTTAGCAGGAAACCTGGCCCACGCCGGTCCATCTGTAGACCTAGCTATTTTCTCTCTCCACCTAGCTGGAATTTCATCCATCCTCGGAGCTATTAACTTTATTACAACGATTATCAACATGAAGCCTACAACTACCGCCCAACACCAGACCCCCCTTTTTGTTTGATCGGTCTTAATTACTGCCATTCTTCTATTGCTCTCTCTACCAGTTTTAGCCGCCGGAATTACAATACTCTTAACTGATCGAAATCTTAACACCACCTTTTTTGATCCGGCAGGGGGCGGAGACCCCATTCTGTACCAACACTTATTCTGATTCTTTGGCCATCCCGAAGTTTATATTTTAATCCTGCCCGGCTTCGGCATCATTTCACACGTAGTCGCCTACTACTCCAACAAAAAAGAGCCATTTGGGTATATAGGCATAGTATGAGCGATGCTATCAATCGGCCTTTTAGGCTTCATTGTCTGAGCCCATCATATATTCACTACTGATCTAAACGTTGACACACGAGCCTATTTTACATCAGCTACAATAATTATCGCCATCCCAACCGGGGTTAAAGTTTTTAGCTGACTGGCTACAATACATGGAGGCATTATCAAATGAGAAGCCCCCATATTATGGGCCCTGGGCTTTATTTTTTTATTTACAGTCGGAGGACTTACTGGGATTATTTTAGCTAACTCTTCAATTGATATTGTTCTTCATGATACATATTATGTCGTTGCCCATTTCCACTATGTTTTATCAATAGGAGCAGTCTTTGCTATCATGGCTGGATTCGTCCACTGATTCCCTTTATTTACAGGCTTCACCCTTCATAAGCTATGGGCCAAAGTTCATTTTGCCCTTATATTTACAGGGGTAAACTTAACTTTTTTCCCTCAGCACTTCCTAGGTCTAGCCGGAATGCCTCGCCGTTATTCAGATTACCCAGATGCATATGCCATGTGAAATACTATCTCATCAGTTGGCTCTATAATTTCACTTGTAGCCGTAATATTAATAATATTTATTATCTGAGAGGCTTTCGCCGCTAAGCGTCTCTTTACCGGGTCAGAACTCGTCTCGACCAACGTTGAGTGATTACTTAGCTCTCCACCTAATTATCATACATTTGAAGAGTCAACCTTTTCTATTAAGCTAGCCCGAGAAAGGGAGGAATTGAACCCCCATACTTTGATTTCAAGTCAAGTGCATGACCGCTCTGCCACTTCCTTTGAGGGGTTAGTTAAACCATAACGCTGCCTTGTCAAGACAAAATTATTAGTGAAACTCTTGTACCCCTTGATGGCACAACCCTCACAACTTGGCTTCCAAAACGCAGCATCACCTATTATAGAAGAGCTCCTTCACTTTCACGATCACGCCCTTATAGCAGTATTTTTAATTAGTATACTTGTTCTGTATATTATTTCGACCTTAATGACAACGAAACTTTCTTATATTAACACAATCGACGCACAAGAAATTGAAATCGTCTGAACAATTATGCCCGCCATTATCCTTATTGTTATTGCCCTCCCCTCACTGCGCATCCTATACTTAATAGACGAAATCAACAGCCCTGGTATAACCATAAAGACAGTTGGACATCAGTGATACTGGACCTATGAGTACTCTGACTTTCCAAACTTAACCTTTGACTCCTACATGGCTCCGACTAAAGAGCTAGAATCAGGCCATTATCGTCTTCTAGAAGTAGATAATCGCATAATCACGCCATTCGGAACAGCCATACGAATACTTATTACTGCTGAAGATGTTCTTCACTCTTGAGCCGTGCCCGCCCTAGGCGTAAAATCAGACGCTATCCCAGGTCGACTTAGTCAAGCCTCCTTTCTAATCGCTCACCCAGGAGTTTATTACGGACAATGCTCCGAGATCTGCGGGGCAAACCACAGTTTTATACCCATTGCAATCGAAGCCCTTCCAGTCCGAAAATTCCTAAAATGGGCCGCTTTAGCCCAAAATACCTCACTGAGAAGCTGTTATATATCAACAGCCTTTTAAGCTGTAGGCAGGTGATTTAACCCACCCTTAGTGATATGCCTCAACTCGACCCCGTTCCATGATTCTGCTATCTTCTTATAACATGACTTATTCTTGTGTCCTTGGCCCCACAAAAAATCTTAGCCCACATTAACCTTAATAAACTTAATATCAAAAAAACAAAGACATTCACCAAGCAAACCTGAACCTGAACTTGACAATAAATTTATTTGACCAATTTGCTCCTGCAACCCTAATAAACGTCTCCCTCATCCTTATGGCTATATTATTCCCCTGACTTCTCACACCCACACCCTTATTACGATGAAAGCGTAACCGACTACAAACCCTACAGAGCTGATTTTTTGAGTTGTCCATAAAACAACTCCTCCTGCCTTTGAGCACACCTGCACATAAATGGGCCTTCTTGTTCATCTCCCTACTAACTTTCCTTCTGACAATAAACTTAATTGGTCTGTTACCATACACCTTTACCCCAACCACACAACTATCTATTAATCTTGGACTAGCTATTCCACTTTGATTTACAACCGTACTCGTAGGCTTCCGCAATCAACCCTCACACTCCCTTGCACACTTCCTGCCAGAAGGAACACCAATGCCACTTATTCCAGTACTAATTTTGATTGAAACTATTAGCCTCCTTATCCGACCATTAGCCCTAGGAGTTCGACTCACCGCCAATTTAACCGCCGGCCACCTTCTCATTCATCTTGTTTCCTCAGCTGTACCTGCAATCTTCTTCATGTCCCCCACCGCTTCATTAATAACCTTTATAATTCTCACCCTCCTTATAACCCTGGAACTCATAGTTGCTATAATTCAAGCTTACGTTTTTGTCCTGTTATTAAGCCTTTATTTACAAGAAAACACTTATGGCCCATCAAACCCACGCCTTTCATATAGTTAACCCAAGTCCTTGACCCCTGACAGGGGCCGCTACTGCTTTTCTAATAACCTCAGGCCTCGCCGCATGATTCCACCTTGGTACCCTTACGACATTAATAGCAGGCCTAATCCTTATATTAGTAACTATATACCAATGATGACTAGACGTGACCCGTGAAGGGACCTTTCAAGGCCACCACACCACGCCAGTACAAAAAGGCCTACGTTACGGCATAATTTTATTTATCACCTCCGAAGTATTTTTCTTTTTTGGCTTCTTCTGAGCATTCTACAACGCCAGTCTCGCCCCAACCCCAGAAGTCGGAGAATCTTGACCCCCTATGGGCATTGCCCCATTTAACCCACTGGAAATTCCCCTCCTTAATACAGCAGTCCTACTAGCCTCCGGAGTGTCAGTTACATGGGCCCACCACAGCATAATACAAGATGACCGTAAGGGAACCCTGCAAGCTTTAATCACCACAGTTATTTTAGGCCTTTACTTCACGCTGCTTCAAGCCGCAGAATACTGTGAAGCCCCCTTCACAATTGCTGACGGAATTTATGGTACAACTTTTTTTGTTGCCACGGGCTTTCACGGCCTTCATGTCATTATCGGCTCCTTATTCCTTATTATATGCCTCCTGCGCCAACTATTTTTTCACTTCACCTCACAGCATCACTTCGGCTTTGAAGCCGCCGCATGATACTGACACTTCGTGGACATCGTCTGGCTGTTTCTTTATGTATCAATCTACTGATGAGGCTCCTATTTCCTTAGTATAATTATTACAGATGACTTCCAATTATCTGACCTTGGTGAAATTCCAAGAGGAAATAATGTTAATATTCTTTTCCATCACCGCCCTTCTATCAGTTATCTTGGCCCTCATCTGCTTCTGGCTCCCCCTAACCAGCCCGGATACAGAAAAACTCTCCCCTTACGAATGTGGTTTTGACCCCCACGGCTCCGCCCGACTCCCTTATTCAATACGATTTTTCCTTGTCGCCATCCTCTTTCTTCTATTTGATTTAGAAATCGCGCTACTTCTCCCTGCCCCCTGAGCCTTACAACTTCACAGCTCGATTGTAGCCTTTATGTGAGCCTCGACCCTCATTATTCTTCTAACCTTAGGCCTCGCTTACGAGTGGCTCCAAGGGGGCCTCGAGTGGGCCGAATAAGGTGTTAGTCCAAAAAAGACAGCTGATTTCGACTCAACTAATTATGGTTTAAGCCCATAGCACCTTTATGACTTTTTTACTTATTATTATATTTTCAACTGCCCTCGCAGGCCTGTCTTTCCACCGAATGCATCTTCTCTCAGCCCTCTTATGCTTAGAGGGCATAATACTAGTTATTTTCATTGGACTTAGCCTTTGACCTAACGAATTATCCTCAGCCCCCTTCACAACCCCCCTTATTATACTTACAATGTCAGCTTGTGAAGCAAGCCTAGGCCTATCCCTAATAATTGCTACAGCTCGTTCACACGGCAACGACAACCTTAAAAGCTTGAACCTCTTACAATGTTAATAATTTTCTCCGCCTGAGCTCTAATATTTATTACAACCTTTCTGGCACCCCCTAAACACTTATGAGCTTTAATCACCGCTCAAGGATTCTTTATCACATTTTTTTCTATCTCCTGAACCTTTCTCCAAGACTTCAACTTTTCTCACCCCCTCTTCTTTATAGATAAAATCTCTGCCCCCTTAGCTATTTTGACTTGCTGGTTATTCCCTCTAACAATATTAGCCAGCCAAAGCAAGATACGCCTTGAGCCCATTGCCCGCCAACGGACTTATATTACTAATAGTACATTCTTACAATTTACTACCCTTTTGGCTTTTACAGCCTCAGACTTAATATTATTTTTTATCTTTTTCGAAGCCTCCTTAGTCCCCACCATAATCATTATTACTCGCTGAGGCACTCAGGAACGACGGCTAGAAGCAGGCATATATTTAGCATTCTACACAATGCTGGGGGCAGTTCCCCTAATAATTTGACTCACAAAATTCTACACCACACACGGCTCTTTATGCCCAACTTTCACCCACACAATGCACATTACCCAAGCCGCAATAAATTGCCCCGGCTTATTTTGAGCGACCTGTAACACAGCATTTTTAGTGAAACTACCAATATATTATTTTCACCTGTGATTACCTAAAGCCCATGTGGAAGCTCCAATTGCAGGCTCCATAATTCTAGCTGGCACCCTTCTTAAATTAGGGGGATACGGTATCCTTCGAACCTCCCCACTACTTCAAGAAGTCACCTTGAATCAGACACTTTTTATTATGCTTATCGCCATCCTGGGCATCTTGGCTACCGCGCTCCTGTGTCTACGACAAACCGATTTGAAGTCGCTCATCGCCATATCTTCAGTAAGCCATATAATTATTGTAATCACTGCTGCCCTAGTGTCTTCCCCATGAAGCTACTCAGGAGCAATAGCAATAATAATCGCCCATGGTCTTACCTCATCAGCCCTTTTCTGCCTTGCTAATACCTCTTATGAACGAACAAACAGCCGAACAATAATTCTACTACGTGGGGTAATATTAATTTTACCCCTCGCAGGAGCATGATGGCTAATTATTGCCTTATTTAACTTAGCCATTCCCCCTTCGATTAATTTCGCAGGCGAAGTACTAATCATGGTCTCACTCTTTAACTGATCGCCTGTCGCCTTCTTAATCGTCGCCCTCAACCTAATTTTCACAACCGCCTATACCCTTTATGTCCTCTGAGCAACTCAACGAGGCCCGCTCCCAAAGCACATTAAGACACTTTTCCCCTGCCTAATCCGCGAACACCTCCTACTCCTACTACACATTTCACCAGGCTTTTTACTTATTCTTAAGCCAGAACTACTTTTCTGTATTTAAACACTGGATATCCAATCCCCGAGCTTGCCCGGCGAAGTGAGAACTGCTAATTCCTCACCACATGGTTCAACTCCATGCTTGCTCGCACTTATGCTCCTCTAACCACCAGTATAAGCCATGCCCTCACTTTTCTCAATTGCTTTCGTAACGACAGTCTCTTCGATTATTCTAGTTATTTTACCCCTAGTAAATACCAAATCAAAAGTCTTTCACTTAACTACCAAGAATGCAGTAAAGATAGCATTCTTTATATCCCTTCCTCCCCTTATTCTTTTTATATCCCAGAAACAAACAAACACCTCTGCTAACATAAAATGATTTAACCTTGGCATTACCAACCTCTCCTTTACAACACAATTTGATTTATATACTATTATTTTTCTTCCAGTTGCCTTTTTAGTCACATGAAGTATCCTGGAGTTCTCAACCTGGTACATACAAACCGACCCCCACATAGGACAATTCTTCAAATATCTTTTAATTTTTTTACTCGCTATAATTACCCTTGTCTCTGCCGGAAATCTTCTTATTCTCTTTACGGGCTGAGAGGGAGTTGGTATTATATCATTCTTATTAATTGGATGATACAGCGCCCGAAGTGACGCTGCTACTGCAGCTTTACAGGCCGTGCTCTACAATCGCCTCGGTGATATCGGCTTCTTATTAACACTTTGCTGATTAATAAAGAATACTCAATCAATTGAACTCCCTCATATACTTTCATCCTCTCCCTCCACCATTCTTCTCATCGGCTTCATCACCGCTGCGGCCAGCAAATCTGCTCAATTTGGCTTTCACCCCTGGCTTGCCTCAGCAATAGAAGGCCCTACACCAGTATCCGCCCTCCTCCACTCTAGCACTATGGTGGTAGCCGGCATTTTCCTGCTCATCCGAATCCACCCCCTTCTCTCACATAACTCGCTAGCTTTGACAATTTGCCTCTGCCTAGGGGCCTTATCAACATTTTTTGCCGCCTCTTATGCCCTGACCCAAAATGACATCAAAAAAATTATTGCTTACTCCACCTCTAGCCAGCTGGGGTTAATAATAGTAGCAATCGGCCTCAACATGCCGTATCTGGCCTTTTTTCATATCACAACACATGCCTTTTTTAAGGCCATGTTGTTCCTCTGCTCAGGCCTTATTATCCACTCTATTAATGATGAACAAGACATTCGAAAAATAGGAGGACTACAGCACGCTCTTCCAATAACAACAACATGCCTCTCTATTGGAAGTCTTGCCCTAATAGGAACCCCTTTCCTCGCCGGCTTCTACTCTAAAGACGCTATCATTGAAGCGGCAAGCACATCACATATTAACTCAATAGCCCTACTGATAACCCTTGTCGCAACCGCTTTCACCGCAGTCTATAGTATGCGCTTAATTTACTTCACTACGATAACTCACGCCCGAATAACTCCCGTTCTTCTGTGTGATGAGAACGACAGCCGAGTATTAAATCCATTGACACGCCTCGCCATCGGAACTATCGCAGCAGGCCTCCTGATTAATAACATCACCCTATCTAATCACCCTATTATTCACTCCATGCCTATTTATATAAAATTAACTGCTCTCATTGTCACAGTTGCTGCCTTCACTATCGCCTATGATTTAGCTAAAGTCTTCTGAACTAATCCTACTATAAACCACGGAACTAAAAAATATGACCCGCTATATTTTAACCAGGTCATCCACCGCTCATCCACCAACACAACTCTTAACCTAGCCTGGCATCTTATTACTCACCTCGCTGAATCCCTCTTAATAAAAAAATTTGGCCCAACCCATATCGAGACTTCTCAACTACTGCCGATTAAAGTTGTACACCTCACCCAAACCGCTCAAATCAAAGTCTACCTCTCCGTTCTATTTATTACCCTTATTTGTGTAACAATAGTGTTACAATAATATGTTCGCCCCCAACTGCCCCATCTTAATCATTAAATTACTTCACCATCCCCTTACGGCACGTAGAGTCCCCCCCCATTTATGCCCTCGAACCACTTCCAAAACCACAAATAAAGTTAATAACAGTGCCCACCCCCCCAAAAATAAAATTCACCCCCCACTGCACAATATATCCCCGACCCCCCACCACTCTTTATGATCCGCTCCTCATCCACCACCCCCGATTAAAATTTTTACTTCTTCACATCCTGCTAACACCCCCCACAATACTAACAACACAACATTATATATAACAAGATATCACACCACCACCCGACTTCCTCACGCCTCAGGATAGGGCTCTGCTACTAGCGCAGCACAATAAGCAAACACAACTATTATTCCACCCAAGTAAATGAGAAATAATACCAAAGATAAAAATCCAACCCCCCCCTTAACCAATATTAAGCACCCAGCCCCAGAACCCCCCACTAAACCCAAAGCGGCATAGTAAGGGGACGGATTAGAAGCTACTGCTAAAAGCCCCATCAATAAACATAGTTCTGTTATCATTTATTTTTACCAGGGCTCTAACCTGGACCTGCAGCTTGAAAAGCTGCCGCTGTAGCTCAACTATAAAAACTTATGGCCCCAACAATACGGAAATCCCACCCCCTTATTAAAATTATTAACGGCTCGTTTATTGACCTGCCCACTCCAACCAGCATCTCTTCCTGATGGAACTTCGGCTCCCTCCTGGGATTATGCTTAATTGCTCAAATCATCACTGGGCTGCTATTAGCCATACACTACACAGCTGACACTTCCCTCGCATTCTCCTCCATTGCCCACATCTGCCGAGATGTTAACAACGGCTGATTCATCCGCAATCTTCACGCCAATGGCGCCTCCTTCTTCTTCATCTGCATCTATCTTCATATCGGACGAGGCCTCTACTATGGCTCATATTTATTTATAAAGACATGAAATGTTGGAGTAGTTTTACTTCTACTAGTAATAGCAACAGCCTTCGTCGGCTACGTCCTACCGTGAGGCCAGATATCCTTCTGAGGGGCCACAGTAATTACTAACCTTCTCTCGGCCATCCCGTACGTCGGTACTAACCTAGTTCAATGAATCTGAGGAGGCTTTTCAGTAGATAATGCCACACTTACCCGATTCTTCACATTCCACTTTATCCTCCCCTTTATTATTGCTGCCACAAGCATTATTCACCTCCTATTCCTTCACCAAACGGGATCCTCTAATCCAACGGGCCTGAACTCTAACCTAGACAAAGTCACATTTCACCCCTACTTCTCATATAAAGACCTCTTCGGCTTTATTGTACTGCTCGGCGCCTTAGCAGCTCTGTCCTCCTTTGCCCCGAATCTTCTCGGAGACCCAGACAACTTTACACCCGCCAACCCCCTAGTTACTCCCCCTCACATTAAACCAGAATGATATTTCCTATTTGCTTATGCTATTCTCCGCTCTATCCCAAACAAACTCGGAGGGGTGCTTGCCCTCTTACTCTCAATTATAGTTCTGCTCCTGGCCCCTTTGACCCACACCTCCAAGCTACGATCGACCACATTCCGCCCAATCGCAAAAATGTTTTTCTGACTACTAATTGCCACTACCTCCGTTCTTACATGAATCGGAGGACAGCCCGTGGAAGACCCATTCATTACCATCGGCCAAATCGCCTCGAGCCTGTACTTCCTTATCTTCATCCTTTTAACCCCAACTACGGGCTTTTGAGAAAACAAGCTACTCAAAATCTTATAACGCGCAGCAACTGCCACCATTTCTATGCTTATTATACACCGTATATGTCCTACATCATACTATGTATAATAACCATAGACAGCAACTGCCACCATTTCTATGCTTATTATACACCGTATATGTCCTACATCATACTATGTATAATAACCATAGACAGCAACTGCCACCATTTCTATGCTTATTATACACCGTATATGTCCTACATCATACTATGTATAATAACCATAGACAGCAACTGCCACCATTTCTATGCTTATTATACACCGTATATGTCCTACATCATACTATGTATAATAACCATAGACAGCAACTGCCACCATTTCTATGCTTATTATACACCGTATATGTCCTACATCATACTATGTATAATAACCATAGACAGCAACTGCCACCATTTCTATGCTTATTATACACCGTATATGTCCTACATCATACTATGTATAATAACCATAGACTTATATTGTTACATACATACGTATATGTCCTACATCATACTATGTATAATAACCATAGACTTATATTGTTACATACATACGTATATGTCCTACATCATACTATGTATAATAACCATAGACTTATATTGTTACATACATACGTATATGTCCTACATCATACTATGTATAATAACCATAGACTTATATTGTTACATACATACGTATATGTCCTACATCATACTATGTATAATAACCATAGACTTATATTGTTACATACATACGTATATGTCCTACATCATACTATGTATAATAACCATAGACTTATATTGTTACATACATACGTATATGTCCTATATCATACTATGTATAATAACCATAGACTTATATTGTTACATACATACGTATATGTCCTATACTACACTATGTGTAATCAACATACATATTATAAATCGATCTCAAGCCTGGCATATTCATCTTAGGTACACCTTATGCTTAATCCCCATACGTATATGCCCTATACCATACTATGTATAATAACCATAGATTTATATTGTTACATATATACATATATGCCCTATACCATACTATGTATAATAACCATAGATTTATATTGTTACATATATACATATATGCCCTATACCATACTATGTCTAATAACCATACATTTATATTGTTACATACATACGTATATGTCCTACATCATACTATGTATAATAACCATAAACTTATATAGTTACATACATGCAGTTCACTATATGTGCATATCCCCTAGCTTACTATCCAGCGCACAAACTTAATCTGACTACTAATGATCTGGCATACAATGAATATCCCGTGACAGTCAATTGTTACGGGTCATATTATGACTACTTGATAGGACCTTCCCTTGCTCGAGCTCATTCGTATCATAACCCAAGTGAGTCCTGCTGGATCTTCCACATTCCTCGATTCCAGATAATCTAGCGTAATGACTTAACATATTTATGCTTTATTTTACCCCTTAAGGGTGACATAACACCTTTACCAACTAGCTTAATGCCCCTAGTCATATTATCAAGGTAAGACCTCAACTTGCATATCATCACGCTTACCCTTTCAGCATTCTTCCTTAATCAACTACCATGGACTATATAATAGAAAACATTACTTGATTAATTGCAAAGAATATTTAATACAGCATGAATCCGCTAATCCAACGGGTACGCTCCGGGATGGGCCGAGCTCCTCCTCCCAATCGGACTGGAGACATAACCCCTACTCATAATGTGCTATCGTACCTCTGTCAGCCACTACGCCGATCGGCGCTAGATCGACGATATACCTCCTCTGGACCACAGTTGAAGTATAACACGCCGTCGCCTTTACAGGAAACATTTGACGGAGTTAAATCTATGGACACATATCGTAACCGGGCCCAGAATGTGTCTTAAAAGGTATCCCTTCTATGTAGCAGGGACCTGCATACAAGCTCAGACCACTTAATGATATTCAATAATAGTATTTTTTTTTCTTTTTGGTTCCGGTTTTGTCAGGATCTCCAAGTGGACCTACTGCATCTGACAAATTTGGCCATATAATGCAAGTTTAGTTCAACCCCATTATCTCACATCACGTGCATTAATACAAGAATGGACACACTGTCCAGCTGCGATAATAACCATCCTCTCTTGTATGGTGCATTTTAATGAATGCTCGAATGACATAATGTAATATCACCATTATTGCTTTTCCCCCCGGGGTCTCCGCGAGTTTTTTTTGCTTTTACCCCCCCCTACCCCCCCCAAATGGGGACTTTCCGCAACTTTACGTAATTGCGAAACTTAGTGTAAGAAATTTTCCCCCCCCGTGTAGAACTTAATATAAGTTACCTTAAAACCCCCCCCGAGATTAAGGATTATAAAAACTTCAGCCACAGGGCCTCTGTCCCACGCAAATGCGTATAGTAAACCTCACCCGCATCTGCAACAAATATATCCACTAATAAGTATAATTAAACTATAATACTAGGCTGTGACTCTAGAATTGAAAGTTAAAACCTTTTTACTTATCTATATCTTTCTATTTATATTACCATGAATACTGATATTACTTTAAATATTCATTTTTACAGTACAAATCCACATGTACACAACTAATGAAGCA